GAAATATTTAAAATAAAGCTTCTAACTTTATATAAAGGTTTAAATAAATCTATATTTCTCCAATTTATATAGTTTAAAAAAAACATTATATTTTCAATATAAAATTAATTAATTTTAATTTATAAATTAAAATAAATTATAAAAATTTAATTAATATAATTATATAATAAGCTAAATAAAGCTTACAGGTTCATACCCTGTCGATAAATTAAAAATTTTTATATAATTTATAAAAATTAATAATTTATTTGAGGGTCTTTCTAATTTAAATATTTAAAATATAATATATATATAAAATCCCTGTAAATCAATTAATAAATAAATAATAATAATCATCAATTAAAATAATGATGATGATAATAATAAATATAATAATAATAATAATAATTCAATAAAAATTAAATATATATTTAATAAATTTATAATAAAATTTATTTTAGTGTTTAAGCACATAAAATTTTGAATTTTATAGTATTAATTAAATTAATAAATTGGATATTAGTTAATTTATAACATTTAAATTGCATTTAAAAATTAATAAAATTTATTATATCTAATATATTAATTTTAAAATAAGTAATATGTCTGATAAAAGAAATATTTTGATAAAATATACATGTATAAATATATTTATACTATTACTTATTCTATTCATAAATTTTAAACATAATTTATTTATTGCGTTGCTATTAGCATTATTTATCTTAATAATAAATTCAAATAATGTATTCATCCAGTGAATTATTATAGAATTTAGTACAATTATTAGTATTAGATTAATTAATATTAAATCTCCAAATAAACTTCCAAGATTAATTTATTATATTGTTTCTGTAATTTCAAGAATTTTTTTATTTTTATTTATTATTATATATTTAAGATCATTAGATTTTACAAAATCTGATCAATTTAATTTTTTAATTCAAATATTATTTTTTTTAAAAATTGGAATTTTTCCATTTCATTTTTGAATAATTTATTCATATGAAATAATAAATTGAAAACAAATTTTTTTAATATCGACATTAATTAAATTTATTCCAATTTATATATTTGTATCATTAACATATATTAATTTATGATCATTAACTTATTTAGTTATAAGAAATTTATTTATTGCATTTTACACTAATAAATTTTATTCATTAAAAAAATTACTTGCATGTTCAACAATTTTTAATTCTATATATTTTATTCTTCTATTAAATGTTAATAAAACAGCATTTATTATTTTTATTATTATTTATGTAATTAATTATTACATATTAATTAGATTTTTAAATAAATCAAATATTCATAATTTAAATTATTCATTTGTTAATGAATATCAATTTTATACATTCATAATTCTAATAATTAATTATTCTATATTACCAATTTTTCTTACTTTTGTAATTAAATGAAACTTAATTAATATAATAGTTTCATTAAAAACTTTTAATTGAATCTTATTTATTATTTTATTTTCAAGAATAATAATAATTTGAAATTATTTAATTATCTTAAAAAATTTATTCATAAAAATAAATTTCTATAAAAATAATTTCATAGATGACAAAAAATATTTTGCTTATAGTCTATTTGCCCTAACATTATTAAGTGCTAACGTTTCATTATTTCTTACATTTAATTTCATATAGTAAATTATTATAATTGTAGATTAATCTTTAAATTTGCAATTTAATATTTTATTTTAAACTATAATAATATTTAGTATTAGAAAAATTTTAATTTTCAATTTTTAAATTTACAATTTAACTCTATATTTAGATTTAATACTAAAATCATTATTATATAAGATTTTAGGTTAAGTTTAAACTTTTAATCTTCAAAATTAAAAATAAAAATTATTTTTTAAATCTTAATTATAAAATGATTTATGTCAACAAATCATAAAAATATTGGAATTTTATATATTTTTTTAGCTTTATGATCAGGAATGTTAGGCTCATCAATAAGATTAATTATTCGTATAGAATTAAGATCTCCTGGTTCTTGAATTAATAATGATCAAATTTATAATACAATTGTTACAAGACATGCATTTCTCATAATTTTTTTTATAGTAATACCATTTTTAATTGGAGGTTTTGGAAATTGATTAATTCCATTAATATTAGGATCTCCTGATATAGCATTTCCTCGAATAAATAATATTAGATTCTGATTACTACCTCCATCATTATTTTTATTATTACTAAGAAATTTATTTTATCCAAGACCAGGAACAGGATGAACAGTATACCCCCCCCTATCTGCATACCTATATCATTCTTCACCTTCAGTAGATTTTGCAGTATTTTCACTTCATATATCTGGAATCTCATCAATTATAGGATCATTAAATTTAATGGTTACAATTATAATAATAAAAAATTTTTCATTAAATTATGATCAAATTTCTTTATTTCCATGATCAGTATTTATCACAGCTATCCTATTAATCATATCTCTTCCAGTATTAGCTGGAGCAATTACAATATTACTTTTTGATCGAAATTTTAATACTTCATTTTTTGATCCTATAGGAGGTGGAGACCCTATTTTATACCAACACTTATTTTGATTTTTTGGACATCCAGAAGTTTATATTTTAATTCTTCCAGGATTTGGATTAATCTCACATATTGTAATAAACGAAAGAGGTAAAAAAGAAATTTTTGGAAATTTAGGAATAATTTATGCAATATTAGGAATTGGATTTTTAGGTTTTATTGTTTGAGCACATCATATATTTACTGTAGGTTTAGATGTTGACACACGAGCATATTTTACTTCAGCAACAATAATTATTGCCGTTCCTACAGGAATTAAAGTATTTAGATGATTAGCAACATATCATGGTTCAAAATTAAAATTAAATATTTCAGTTTTATGATCTTTAGGATTTATTTTATTATTTACAATTGGAGGATTAACAGGAATTATACTTTCAAATTCATCAATTGATATTATTTTACATGATACATATTATGTAGTTGGTCATTTTCATTATGTATTATCAATAGGTGCTGTATTTGCAATTATTTCAAGATTTATCCATTGATATCCATTAATTACAGGATTATTACTTAATGTTAAATGATTAAAAATTCAATTTATTATAATATTTATTGGTGTTAATTTAACATTTTTCCCTCAACATTTTTTAGGTCTAATATCTATACCTCGACGATATTCAGATTATCCAGATTCTTATTATTGCTGAAATTTAATTTCATCATTAGGATCAATAATTTCATTAAATAGAATTATCTTTTTAATTTTTATTATTTTAGAAAGATTAATTTCAAAACGAATAATATTATTTAAATTTAATCAATCATCACTTGAATGATTAAATTTTTATCCTCCATTAGATCATTCACATTTAGAAATTCCATTATTAATTAAAAATTTGAATACAAAATCAATTTTAATTAAATTTTAATATGGCAGAATAGTGCATTGAATTTAAGATTCAAATATAAAGTTATAATTTACTTTTATTAAAATTTAATAAACTATATTTACATTGAATTATAATTCAATCCTAAAGTTTAAAAACTTTATTAAAATTAATAATTTACTTATTATTAAAATTTCTACATGATTTATATTTATATTTCAAGAATCAAATTCATACTATGCTGATAATTTAATTTCATTTCATAATATAGTAATAATAATTATTATTATAATTTCTACTTTAACAGTTTATATTATTTTAGATCTATTTTTAAATAAATTTTCAAATTTATTCTTATTAAAAAATCATAATATTGAAATTATCTGAACAGTTATTCCAATTATTATTTTATTAATTATTTGTTTTCCTTCATTAAAAATTTTATATTTAATTGATGAAATTGTAAATCCATTCTTTTCTGTAAAATCTATTGGTCATCAATGATATTGATCTTATGAATATCCTGAATTTAATAATATTGAATTTGATTCATATATATTAAATTATAGAAACTTAAATCAATTTCGATTATTAGAAACTGATAATCGTATAGTAATTCCTATAAATATTCCATTACGATTAATTACAACCTCAACTGATGTAATTCATTCATGAACTGTTCCATCTTTAGGTATTAAAGTTGATGCTGTTCCAGGACGAATTAATCAATTAAATTTAATTAGGAAACGACCAGGAATCTTTTTTGGTCAATGTTCAGAAATTTGTGGTATAAATCATAGATTTATACCAATTATAGTTGAATCTACATCATTTAAATACTTTTTAAATTGAGTAAATAAACAAAATAACTAAAAAATTAGTTAATTATATAACATTAGTTTGTCAAACTAAAATAAATTTATTTAAAATTATTTTTTAAAATTTCATTAGATGTCTGAATTTTAAGAGTTGATCTTTTAAATCAAATATAGTATTTAATAATAATACTTCTAATGAAATTTAATTCCTCAAATAATACCAATAAAATGATTCATAATTTATTTTATATATCTATTAATTTTTAATTTATTTATTATACTATTAAATTCCTTTTTAATTAAAATAAATTTTAAAAAAATTGAAGAAAAAAAAATATTATTAAAAAAATGAAATTGACATTGATAAATTTATTTGAAATATTTGATCCTTCATCAAATAATTACTTATCATTAAATTGATTATTTATATTTCTACCAATTTTAGTATTTCCAAGAATTTATTGATTAATTCAATCACGAATTTTATTTATTTTAAAATTACTTTTAAATTTTATATATAACGAATTTAAGATTATTTCTAAATCAAAATATCAATCTAATATTATTATTTTTATTAGATTAATAATTTATATTATAATTGTTAATATCTTTAGATTAATACCTTATATTTTTACATTAACAAGACATCTTTTATTAAATATAGCTTTATCATTAACTTTATGATTTAGATTTTTAATTTATTTAATTTACAATAATTATATTGCTTTTCTTAGACACTTAGTTCCTCTAAATTCTCCAGTTTTTCTAATAAATTTTATAGTAATCATTGAATTAATTAGATTAATTATTCGACCATGAACACTTTCAATTCGATTATCAGCTAATTTAATTTCTGGACATTTAATTCTAACATTATTAGGAATTTTTATTAGAAATTTTATTACAATTTTACCAATTAATCTTTTAATTCAAAATATATTATTAACTTTAGAAATTTTTATATCAATTATTCAAAGTTATGTATTTTCAATTTTATTAATTCTTTATTTTTCTGAATCTAATTAATTTTTAATTTTAAAATATATAATGAAAAAAAATTTTCCATTTCATATAGTAACTAATAGACCTTGACCAATTATTTTATCATTTAGATTAATAAATTCATTAATTAGAACAGCAATTTGAATTTATAGATCAAATATTTTATTAATAATTATTAATTTAATTAATACAATATTTATTATAATACTTTGATTTCGTGATATTATTCGAGAAAGAACATTTCAAGGATTACATACATTATATGTTATTAACTTCTTAAAGTTTAGAATAGTATTATTTATTATTTCAGAATTAATATTCTTTATTTCTTTTTTTTGAACTTTTTTTCATTCATCAATTTCTCCAAATATTGAAATTGATATATTATGACCACCTAAAGACATTAAATTCTTTGATCCTATAGAAATTCCTTTATTAAATTCATTTATTTTAGTTTCATCAGGAATCTCAATTACTGTTAGACACTACTATATAATTACTAATAATTTAAAACTTTCTAAATTATATTTAATTTTTACAATTATTTTAGGATCATACTTTATAATTATTCAATTAATTGAATATATTAATTCATATTTTTGTTTTAATGATAGAATTTATGGTTCAATTTTTTATATAGCTACAGGATTTCATGGACTTCATGTATTAATTGGAGTAATTTTCCTTTCTTTTTCAATTTTTCGAATATCAAAAATTCATTTTTCAAATATACATAATATAAATTATGAAATAGCAATTTGATATTGACATTTTGTAGATGTTGTTTGATTATTTTTATATTCATTTGTTTATTTATTAATTTAATAAATTTAAATTAATTATATATATATATATATATATATAGTATAAAATATTACATTTAATTTCCAATTAAAAAATTTAATAAAATTTAATATATATAATTAAATTTATTTTTTTATATTTTATTATTATTATTTTAGTTTCTTCAATTCTTTTAACTTTAAATAAAACAATTTCTATAATTAAAAAAAAAGATTATGAAAAAAGATCACCTTTTGAATGTGGATTTAATCCAATTACTAAAGCAAATTTACCATTCTCTTTACCTTTCTTTTTAATTACTATAATATTTTTAATTTTTGATGTTGAAATTATTTTATTTATACCAATTATTTTTTATATAAAATCTTATAGAACAATACTTTCATTTTTATTAATTTCTTTATTTCTTATTCTTTTAATCTTAACATTAATATTTGAATGAATAAATAATTATTTAAATTGAATATTTTAATCAAATTAATAAAATAAATATAAGGATTTAAATAAATCAATTTTTAAGTCGAAATTAAATGTAAATAATTACTTCTTATATAAATTTAGGTTTAAATTAGTTAAAGCTAAATTAATTAGCAATTTATTGTTAATAAATCATATGAATAATTAATATTCTAACTAAATAATTTTATTATAAATTTATTTAAAAAATTAAAAAATTTTCCTTAATATTTTCAATATTATGCTCTAACTTATATAAGCTATTTAAATAGTTTTTATTAATTAAATCTTAATATAAAAACTAATAAATAAATTGTATATACTCTAAAAGTAAAAAATACTCTAATTCTTAATATTGGAACTTTAAATCTATAAATTCCTAATGTCAATAATGTAAATTTACTAGATAATATTTCAATAATTGATTTCTCAATATATAATTCATAATCAAATATTATTGTAATAACTTTTTTATAAATAAATTTATAAATTATATTTATAAATAAAAATGATATAAAAAATAAACCAATTTTATTTTCAAATAAAGTAAATTTAAAAAAATTAAATCCTAGAATTAAACCTAAAATTATTATCTTAAATACTAATAATTTATAAATTAATAACATATTAATTCTTACTAAATTAAAATTTATTGAATTAAAAATTAATTTTCTATAAAATAATCTTAATAATATTATTATAGATATTGTAATTGCTATAATTTTATCTTCTTTTAAATAAATTACATTTATTATTAAATATTTTCTTGTTAATACTAAAATTATTCGAAATGAATAAGAAACTGTAAAAATTGTTCCAATAATTAAATTAATTACTGAAAAATAAATTATTTTTCTAATATAAAAATACTCAATAATTAAATCTTTAGAATAATAACCAACTAAAAAAGGAAAACCACATAATCTTAAAATAGAAAAAATTAAAATTATTCTTTTTAAAGGATAAATATAATATATTCCATAATAAATTCGAATATCTTGATTTCTATTCATATAATGTATATATCTACCTACACATATAAATATTAATGATTTAAATTTTGCATGAATAAATAAATGTAAAAATACTAATTCAGTTGCACCAATTGATAATATTCTTATTATAAATCCTAATTGTCTAAGAGTAGAATAAGCAACAATTTTTTTTATATCTAATTCAAAATTAGCTACTAAACCAGCAAATATTATTGTTAATCTAGAAATTAATATAATAAAACATTTAAAATTAAATTCTAAAAGATCCACATATCGAATTAATAAATAAATTCCTGCTGTTACTAATGTAGAAGAATGAACAAGAGAAGAAACCGGTGTTGGAGCTATTATTGCTATTGGTAATCATGTTGAGAAAGGAATTTGAGCACTTTTTGTAAAAGCTATTAATAATAAAAAAATTATCATAAATTCATTTATTTTATATAATATTAAATTTCATCTTCCATATAATGTTATTAAACCTATAATTATTAATAAACCAATATCTCCTAATCGATTTAAAAGAATAGTTACTATTCCTGAAGTATAAGCTTTTATTTTTATATAATAAATTACTAAACAATAAGAAATTAATCCTAATCCATCTCACCCTAAAATAATTGATAATATATTTGGTCTTAAAATTAATATATATATTGAAATTAAAAATAAAATTATTAAATAAAAAAATCGATTTATTTTTAAATCTCTTAAATCCATATATCTAATTCTATAAATAATAATTATAGAAAAAATTATTCTTACTAAAAAAATAAATATTAAAGATTTATAATCAATTAAAAGTAAAAAATTAAATTTTATAGAATTAAATCTATAAATATTTCATTCAAAAATTAAAAATTTATTAATAAATATAAAATATAAACTAAGTAATATTATTAAAAAACTAAACTTAAATAATAAAATTCCACAAATTAATATTTTTATAATAATTTAAAATAAATTAAATTTATATCATTGACTCCACAAATCAATATTTTTTTTAAACTATTTAAATAAAATTTAATTAATTTATTAAATAAAATATAATTTTAAAAATATTAAATTCAAAGGAATTCAATGTATTATTAAAATAAAATATTCAATTAATAAACCATTTTTAATTTTAAAAATTAAAAAAATTTTTCCATGATTAATAAATATAAATAAATAAATTGAATAAATAAATCTAAATAAACAATATAAAATCAAAATTAATATTAAAAATTTTAATCAAGAAACTAAACCAATAATTAATATAATTTCACTTACTAAATTTAAAGAAATTGGTGATCCTATATTTGATGAACATATTATAAATCATAATAATGATATTGTAGGTATAAAATTAATTATACCTTTATTTACAAATATTAATCGTCTATTTGTTTGTCTATAAATTACATTTACTAGATAAAATAAACCTGAGGATCTTAATCCATGTGAAATTATTATTAAATATCCACCTATAATTCTAATATTAAAAAAAGTTATTATTCTTATAATTATAATTCCTATATGAACAATTGAAGAAATAGCAATAATTGATTTTATATCAAATTGTGAAAGACATATTAATCTTAAAATTAAAATTCCAAAAGAATTAATAATAATAATTATTTTTTGAAAAAATATAAATTCATTTTTATAAATAAATATTAATCGTAATATTCCATATCCACCCAATTTTAATATAATTGAAGCTAAAATTATTGAACCATAATAAGGAGCTTCAACATGAGCTTTTAATAATCATCCATGAAATAAATAAATTGGAATTTTAACTAAAAATGATATTAATAAATAAATAAATAATAATAAATTTATTTTTAAATTTATTATTTCTATTAATATAAAATTTAATCTTGATCCTAATCAATAAATATAATAAATAATATATAATATTGGTAATGAAAAAATTATTGTATAAAATATTAAATAAAATCCAGATAATCAACGATTTTCTCTATACCCTCATTTTACTACTATATAAAAAATTAATAATAAACCAAATTCATAAAATAAATAAAATACTAATAAATTTATTGATATAAAAACTAATATTAATGAAATTATCAACAACAAATTTATTAATAAACAATTTATATTTATATTTAATGATAAAAAAATTAAACCAAAAATTCATAAAGTTAATAAAATTAATCCATATGAATAATTATTAAAACTAAAATTACAAAAAATATCAATTCATTCAATTCAATTAAAATTAAATAAATTTAATAATAAAATAATTATAATTAAATTCCCAATAATTACATTTAAATTAGAAATTTTTTTTATAAATAAAACTAATAAATATATAAATATAAAAACAATCATAATATAATAAGATATATTTTAATAAATTAAATCTATTATATTTAATTTTTGATGTCCTAATTCATAATTTATTCTAACTAATAATGATAGTCCTAAAACTAATTCACATACAGAAAATACAAGAAAAATTAAAAATAATCAAGTATTAATTTCATTATCAATAATAAAAAACAATACTGTAATTACTAAAAATTCAATTAAAATTAAGAATCTTAAAAAATTAACATTATAATATAATAAAAAAATAAAAAATAATAAAAGTATAATAAATATTAATTTAATAAATTTTAATAATTTAATTATTAAGCTAAATAGTTTAATCTAAAACATTAATTTTGTAAATTAAAAATATAAATAATTTATTTTAGCTAAATTTATTTAAAATTTCAAAAAAATTTATAAATTTAAATATATAAATATCGATAATTCCCAAAATTATCATTTTAGATTAAACTATTTTTTGAAAATTAAACTATAATTTATAAATTTAAATTAAAAATTTAAATAAATTAATTATAACATTAATCTTACTTATTTCAAAAACAATAATATCAATAATTATTTCTTTAGTAATAGCTGTATATATTAATTTAATATATAAAAATCCTACAATTATATTAATTTATTTAATTTTTTACTCGATCTATTTAGCTATAGCTTTATTTATATCTAACTCATTAAATTCATTATTAATTATAATAACATTAATTGTTTTTTTAAGAGGTATATTAATTATATTTTCCTATTTTGTTTCATTAATAAATGAACCATTAAAATTAAAAGCTAATTTAATTTATAGTATTTTTACTATTTTTATCTTATCATTTAAACTATCTGATTATATAACAAAAGATAGAAAATTATGTGAGATATCAATTAAAAATATAGATATTGGAAATTTATATGAAGAAATAAACTGTATATTATTTTTAATAATAATTTTTATATTAATTTTAACTCTATTTTTAATAACAAAAATAACTTATATCGAAAAAAAAACATTACGTAAAAAAAAATAATTAAATAATTATAATGAAAAAATATCAAAATTTTTTTAATTCAAATGAATTTTTAAAAATAATTATATCAACAATCTATTTACCAACACCAATAAATATTAATTATATATGAAATTTTGGTTCAATTTTAGGTATTTTTTTAATAATTCAAATTGTTTCTGGATTTATTTTATCTATACATTATTGTCCAAATATTGATATTGCATTTTGATCAATTACTAATATTATAAAAGATATAAATTCAGGATGATTATTCCGGTTAATTCATATAAATGGAGCTTCATTTTATTTTATAATAATATATATTCATATTAGACGAAATATATTTTATTGTTCATACAAATTATCAAGTGTTTGAGGAATTGGAATTATAATTTTATTAATTTCAATAGCAGCAGCTTTTATAGGTTATGTTCTACCTTGAGGTCAAATATCATATTGAGGAGCAACAGTAATTACAAATTTATTATCAGCAATTCCTTATATTGGAGATACTATTGTTTTATGAATTTGAGGAGGATTTTCAATTAATAATACAACATTAAATCGATTTTTTTCACTTCATTTTATTCTTCCTTTAGTAATTTTATTTATAGTAATTCTTCATTTATTCGCTCTTCATTTAACTGGATCATCAAACCCATTAGGATCAAACTATAATAATTATAAAATTTCATTTCATCCTTATTTTTCAATTAAAGATTTATTAGGATTTTATATTATTTTATTTATCTTTATAATAATTAATTTTCAATATCCATATTATTTAGGTGATCCAGATAATTTTAAAATTGCTAATCCAATAAATACTCCAACTCACATTAAACCAGAATGATACTTTTTATTTGCATACTCAATTTTACGAGCAATTCCAAATAAACTTGGTGGAGTTATTGGATTAGTAATATCAATTTTAATTTTATACATTACTATTTTATATAATAACAAATTAATAAATAATAAATTTAATTTATTTAATAAAATTTATTATTGAATATTTATTAATAATTTTATTATACTAACTTGATTAGGTAAACAATTAATTGAATATCCATTCATTTATATTAACATATTTTTCACTACAACCTACTTTCTATACTTTTTTATATCTTTTTATTTAAGAAAATTATGAGAAAACTTAATTTGAAAATCACTTAAATAAATTTTAAATTTTAATTATTAATTAAAGTTAATGAACTTGAATAAGTATATATTTTGAAAATATAATATAGAAATAAAATTTTCTATTAACTTTATACTTATTATAAAATAATTTCTTTAATAAAATATAAATATATTAAATAAATTATTACTAATATTAATATCTCTGTTCAACATATATATATTAATTTATCATATCGAATTCGTGGTAAAATACCACGAATTCAAATAATTAAACAAATATGAAATAAATAAACTATAATAAATTTAAATGATCAATACCTAAATCCAAAAAATATTACTGATAAAATCATTCTTATAAATATAATATTTATATACTCAGATAAAAAAATCAAAACAAATATTCTTCTATGATATTCAATATTAAACCCTGAAACTAACTCAGATTCACCTTCAATTAAATCAAATGGTGTTCGATTTAACTCAATTAATATTCTTGTTAATATTATTAAATATAATGGATATAATAAAATTACAAATTTAATTATTTTTTGATAATTAATTAAATCATTAAAAGAAAATCTTTCAATTAATAATATTAACCTAAAAACTAAAAAAAATAAATTAATTTCAAAAGAAATTATTGTTGATACTAAACGTATTGAACCTAAAATAGCATAATTACAATTTGAAATTCAACCAACAAACAATACTGGATAAACACTTAACCCTAAAACTAATAATATAAATAAAATTCTAAATTCTAAATTATATATACATCTAATCCAAGGATATAAAATTCATATAACCAAAGATAAAAAAAATATTATTATTGGACTATAAATATAAAGATTAGAATAATTAAAAAAATATCATTCTTTAGATAATAATTTTAAAGCATCTCTAAAAGGTTGAAATAAACCAAACAAAAAAATTTTATTTGGACCTTTTCGATCTTGAATATAACCTAAAATTTTTCGTTCTAATAAAGTTAAAAATGCAACTCTAACTAATACTATTACTATTAAAATTAATAAATTAATTAAAATTCAAATTATTATTTATTAATAAAATTATTAATATAATTAAATCCTAAATTTAATGCACTATTATGCTAAAATAATCTAATTCTATATTTATTAATAATTTAAATAAATAATTTAAAAATTAAAGTCCTTTCGTACAAATAATTTTAATTTTATTATAGATAGAAACCAATCTGACTTACGTCGATTTGAACTCAAATCATGTAAGATTTTAAAAGTCGAACAGACTTAAAATTTTAAACTCCTGCGTTTAACTTTTCTCTTAATTCAACATCGAGGTCGCAAACATCTTTATCAATGTGGTCTATCAAAAGATATTACGCTGTTATCCCTAAGGTAATTTATTCTTTTAATCATAATTTATAAGTCAAAAATATATCTTTTCATCAAAATTAATTTTTAGATAAAGTTACTTTTATTTACCAATCCTCCCAATCAAATTTAAATTAATTATATATTCAAGAATAATTTAAATAAATAATTATATTAAATAAAATTCTATAGGGTCTTATCGTCCCATAATTAAATTTTAGAATTTTTACTAAAAATTTAAATTCATTTAATAAAATAGAGACAGTTGTTATTTCATCAATTCATTCATTCAATTCTTCAATTAAAAGACAATTTATTATGCTACCTTTGTACAGTCAATATACTGCAGCTATTTAAATATATTTCATGGAGCAGATCGACCTAAAATTATATTCAATAGGCCATGTTTTTGTTAAACAGGTGAATAATCATTTTGCCGAATTCCTTTAAATTATATATTTATAAATAATTTATATATTAAATATATTTTTATTACTAATTTAATCATTATTATTATATTTTAAAAATTAAAATATATATTTTTATAGAATAAATAAAATTCAAAATTTAAATTTTTAAATTATTTTTATAAACTAAATTATTAAATTTTTTACATTAATAAAAAATATTATTTTCATAATATTAAAATAATAAAATTTAAAATTTTTATAAATAAATTTATAGTTTATCCCATAAATTTTTAATATAAAAATTTATACAAACAAATAAATTTTAATGTATAAATATTTTTATATCTAAATTAAATTTATTTCTAAAAAAACTAGATATCAATAAGTTCGAATGACATTTAATCTCTAAATTTATATTTATAATTTTAATGTAACAAAAAAAATTTTATAAATTTAGCTCACTTATTTTCGAGATATTTAAATTTATTAAATAAATTTTAATCAACCCTGATACAAAAGGTACAAAATAAATTCTACTTTTTTTTATTTTAACTTATTCATTTACATTACTTTTAATTATAAATTAAATAATTATTTCTAAAATAGTTAATTTAACATAAATTTTTTATAAACTTTTAAAAATTATAAATTAATTTATACTAATAAAAAAAATTAAATATATCAATTTAAAATTTTAAACATAATTTTAATCTTTTCAATGTAAAAGAAATGTTTTATTTAAACTAAAATTTTTAAAATCTAAAAACACTTTCCAGTACTTTTACTATGTTACGACTTATTTCAATTTTTAAATGAAATTGACGGGCGATTTGTACACTTTTTAAAACTATCTTCAATTAAAGAAATTACTTTAATTTACTTTTAAATTCTCTTTCATATTTATATTAAAATAAATATTCCAAAAATTAAATTTATTGAAACTCATCTAAATCTTGAATATACTACATTTTGATTTGAATTATTATTTTCTAAAATATCTTTAACTCAAATTAATTCAAGTCAATTAAAACAACAATACATAAATTTAAATTCAAGTATTTCTTATCGTGGATTATCAAATTAATCGACAAGTCTCTCTAATTAGATATAAAAAGCCGCCATATTATTTAATTTTAATGGTTCTACATTTAATGGCTTAATAAATTTCTTTATCTTTTTATAGTAGGGTATCTAATCCTAGTTTTTTACTAAACTTTTTAATTTCTACCATCATAAATTATAATTTTTAATGATCAATTCTAAATTTCACTCCAAATCAAATATATTTAATTATAAAATATTATTTAATATAAATTTTATTAGAATTAATTAATTTATAAATCAAGTTTAACCGCTATTGCTGGCACTCATATTTATCTTTACTAGAATTAATTTCCGAATTAAACTTTCATTCATTGTTTCAGAATTATCTATTAAATAAAATCTTTTATTTTTAATAATTTTATGTTTTATATATAATGTCATTAATACAATTAATTTCAAAACTATAATATAATTTGTTATATAAATAATTTATATAAAATTTATTATTTATTATTCATATATTTTTATATATAATTTTTTATATTAGTATAAATTTAAAATAATTTAATATTATTTATTTTATATTTATTTTATTAATAATATTTATGTTTTTTTTTTTTTTTTTTTTTTTTTTTTTTTTCTTTTTTTTTTTTTTTTAAATTAAATAATTTTATATTAAAATTTATACTAATAATAAAAATTATATATTTATTTATAATATATTTATTTATTTATATATATATATAAATATATATATATTTATATAATATATATAAATATATATATATATATATATATAATTATATATATATATATATATATATATAAATATATATATATATATATATACATTTATATATATATAAATAATTATATATAATATATTTATTTATATATATATATATATATAAATAATAAATTTATAAGTATATAATAATTTAATTATTTATTTTTTTTTATATTTATAAAATTTATAAAAATAAATTTATAAAAATAAAATTTTAAGATAATATTTTATACTAATAAATAAAATCATAAATTAACTTAAATGAATAATAATGATAATTTAGTTTATTATTTAATTATTTTGATTAAAATT